CCTCGATGGTTATGTGCATGATATCCTTTGAAGCATATATGCGATAGATAAGCTCCTGTAACCATGCTATATTCGCTTGCGCTTGCCTGAACAGAATTTCTTTCTCAAAGAAATGGAATGTATAATTCCACAAAAAACAAAAAGTCTTTTTTCACGAGGTATAACTAACTATTCCTATATTATCTGTTACAGAATCAGACCATGGATCAATTCCCCTTTTCTTACATTTTGAAGTCTTGAATGCACCCATAATTCTGAGCTTCATGTTCCTCCTCCCAAGATACATGTCAGAGCCGGGGGCATCCCAATCAAATTAAATGGGATGACAGTTTCTCAGTCTAAATCTGTCAAATGAAAATTTTGATCAAATCACACATCGCAATATACTAGGCCCTCTAATTCCCTAAGGGGCTTATCTAAAATATTCGCAATATAACTAGGAAGACGTTTCAAATACCACACATGAGTCACTGGACATGTCAGTTTGACGTATCCCATTTGGTACCTTCGTATCCGAGAATCAACAAATTCCACTCCGCATTCTTCACAAAATTTCGGGTCTTCTTTTTCAGTCCCAATCCCTCGGTAATTTCCACAAGCACAAATCCCACTTTTTATGGGTCCGAAAATTCTTTCACAAAACAATCCATCTTTCTCCGGTTTATTAGTTTTATAATGAAAAGTATAGGGTTTTGTAACCTCTCCGACTATCTCTCCATTGGGTAAAATTCTTTTTGCCCAAGCCATTATTTGTTGAGGGGAAACTGGTCCAATTCGAAGTTGTTGATGTTTATACTGGTCGATCATGGAATAGAAATTCTGATTCATTGAGATCAAGCTTCCTTCCTGTCCATCTGAAAGTTCTTTTCAGATACAAGGAAATGATTCAGTTCCAGGGACAAAGATCGTAGTTCTCGAACGAGCAATCGAAAAGATTCTGGAGCACCCTCTGGATTAGGTACTGTTGCTCCAATAATCGTAGCACCAAGTACTTCCTGACGAGCTCTAATATGATCAGATTTATAAGTAAGCATCTCTTGTAAAATATGAGCAACACCAAATCCCTCTAGAGCCCAAACTTCCATTTCTCCTACTCTTTGTCCCCCTTGTTTGGCCCTCCCTCTAAGGGGTTGTTGTGTAACAAGTGCGTAATGCCCGCTGGAACGTCCATGGATCTTATCATCAACTTGATGAATTAATTTTAGGATATAGGACTTTCCTATTAGAACAGGTTGTTCAAAAAGATCTCCCGTTCTTCCATCAAATATTCTGCTTTTTCCCGGATATTCGGGTTCAAATACCCATGGATTTTTTGTTTTCTTACTGGCTTCATATAATTCAGAAAACACTAGTTTTCTTGAGGCCTCTTGCTCATATCTCTCATCAAAAGGTCCTATTCTATAATGTTTATTTAGCAGATCCCCCGCTAACCCGAGCGAACATTCAAATATCTGTCCCACATTCATTCGTGAGGGGACTCCTAATGGGTTGAATACCATATCAACGGGCGTTCCATCTTGCAAATAGGGCATATCTTGTCTAGACAAAATCTTAGAAATTATACCCTTATTCCCATGCCTTCCAGCTACTTTATCACCTACTTTGATTTCACGTTTCTGTGAAATATATACACGAATCTTTTCTGGATTAGAATTGGAAACTCCCTTTCTATGGATCCATCTCACATCAATAACTCGACCCCTTCCTCCTATAGGTAGTCTTAGAGAAGTTTCTTTTGAAGTGGATACCTGAATACCAAGTATAGCTCGTAATAATCTATCCTCCGGAGCATATGACGATTCGCTCGCTGTCTGAGGTGTTAATTTACCTACTAAGATGTCACCTGTTTCTATCCAAGATCCCAGCATCACAATTCCATTTCTGTCTAAATTTCGGAGTAAACGAGCCTCTAAATGCGGGATATCCTTAGTGATTCTTTCAGGACCTTGGCTTGTTACATGAGTCTGAATTTCATATTTCCGGATGTGAAAAGAAGTATAAATATCTTCATAGACCAGACGTTCGCTAATTAGTACTGCATCTTCAAAATTGTAACCTTCCCATGGCATATAAGCTACTAATACATTTTTTCCTAAAGCGAGTTCCCCACCAGCTGTAGCCGCACCGTCCGCTAGAATTTGTCCCTTTTTAATGTATTTACCCCGCTGAACCTGAGTTTTTTGATGCATACAAGTATTTTTGTTGGAACGTTGATACATAACTAATGGAATGCTTTTAGTATCCCCATTACTTGAGAAAATGATCTTTTGAGTATCAGTATAAAGGATTTTTCCCTTGCGTTCGGCTATAGCTGAAATCCCCGAATCTAGAGCCGTTTGGCCTTCCAACCCAGTTCCAACAATGCACTTCTCGGACCGAGAAAGGGGAACTGCTTGGCGCTGCATATTAGAACTCATTAAAGCTCGATTCGCATCATTATGCTCGATAAAAGGAATGAGGGAAGCTCCAATAGAAAAATATTGGAAAGGAAAAATGCTTCTAAGATGAATCTCTTCCCATGCAATAGTCAGGAATTCTTGACGATATCGAGCTGGAACAACCTGTTGTTCTTGAATACCCCGATTCAAGGCCAAAGAATTTCCTGCTGCTACCATATAATATTCATCTCTATTTGGTGATAAATAAACCATCTGTGCATCTTTTGATCTATCAGATAATTCATAAAACGGACTCTCTATAGATCCCCAATAACCAACCTTCACATGAATAGCTAATGATCCAATAAGTCCAACATTGATTCCTTCGGACGTGTCAATTGGACAAATACGTCCATAGTGACTCGGGTGGATATCTCGTATCCGAAAACTAGCAGTTCGCCCCGTCAATCCTCCAGGACCCAAATAACTCCATTTTCGCCCATGAACGATTTGTGTCAACGGATTAGTTCGATCCAAAACTTGAGACAAAGGGTGTAGGCCAAAAAACGATTCATAAGTAGTTGTTAATGAAGTTGAAGTTACCAAATTTTGAGGAGTCGGTATCAATTTATGCCTGATTGCTCCACATATAGTTCCTCGAACCGTATTCTCTAAACGAACAAGAGCCAATCCGAATTGATCCTGTAAGAGATCTGCTACAGAACGAATACGTTTATTTCTCAAGTGATTCATATCGTCAAGTGTACCCATTCCCAATTTCATTCCAATCAAATGATCCACAGCAGCCAATAGATCTCGTGGTAACAAGAATGTATTGTTTTGGGGTATATCAAGATGAAGTCTCCGGTTCATATTTCGTCGACCAATCTTTCCTAATTCACATCTTTGTTGAAAAAATTTCTTTTGTAATTCCTTGCATAAGGACTCAGAAAATACCGGATCCCCCCCTACACAAGCAAATTGTTGATAAAATTCCAAAAGAGCATTTTCTTTTGACCCAATCTTTTTTTTCTCTTTATCATTCGGGAAAGACAAGAAGATTTCAGGGTAACAAACATTATCTAGAATTTCTCTTATATTCAAACCCATAGCTGATGATAGAACTAGAATAGATATTTTTTGTTTTCTACTTACACGGGCCCATATCCTTGCTTTTCTATCAATTTCTAATTCCGACCTTCCCCCCCAATCCGATATTATAGTACAGGTATAGACAGAGATTCCGTTATGTTCCAACTCTGAACGGTAGTAAATACCCGGACTTTGCAATATTTGGTTGATCACAATTCGGTATATTCCATTTACTATAGAGGTTCCAAAAGAATTCATTATAGGGATGTTTCCAATAAAAACGGTTTGTTCTTGCATATTTCTACCGGTTTTCCAAATTAAGACCGCGGGGACATATAATTCAGAAGAATATGTGAGTGATTCATACACAGCATCTCTTTCTTTTATCAAGGGCTCTACCAATTGATATGTTTCCACAAATAATTGAAATTCAATTTCTTGATCTCTATCTTCAATTTTTTGAAACTTATGAAATTCTTCCGTCAAGCCCTGATTAATGAACCTACAAAATCCCTCAAATTGTATCTGACTAAATCCAGGTATTGTGGACATTCCCTCATTTCCATTCTGGAGCATATTAATCTGAAATTTCCTATTTATTGAAAAAATCCCATTATTGGCTTGGCTTACTATTCATCGAACCCTACCGATTGATCTAGCAATGATGGAATGGATATTCTGTTTACTGAATCACATAAAATTTGAGTCAACTCCATCCATATATATCACACGTATGAACGGAAGCAAGACAGAAAAATGGAGTGCATTTTTTATACAAGTTCAAATTTGAGCTTGAGCCAGGTACAAATAAAAAGAAATGGAAATTGATAAAGCATTCCTGGGAAAAATTCTGTCACTTAGGCTGATGGAGTCTTTTATCGGATGTCAAAACTGATCCAATTTATACCTAATCCTTTTATTATGATATTACGATCAATGGTACCAAAAAAATAAAAATTCAAGGATTCAATCTGCTCTCTATGAATGAGATAAAAACAGAAGAATCAGGAACAGCATAGATTTTCCCTTTTTTTAGCACACGCAATTGAATGTTCAAAAAGGAATTCGCAAATCTTTTTTTGATCGTAGAATTTCTAAAATACAATGGAATTGCATACGTATTACGTATATAGTCATAGGAGTCATCTTTAGGAAGTACATGCCAATCTAGCTATCTAACTATCCGTATATCACATCTTTTATCATAATTGAACTTGGTGCAACATAAGTTAGGTCGCACTCTATCATAGTGTCTATCTTCTATTCATATTCAAGTACGATGATCCTATATAGGGATATGTGCATAAGAAATAGACCCGGGTTCGGTATTCACGTATAAAAATTTCTGTTCTGGGGTTTACATATAACCATAGATTTTCTTATAATTAGAATTGATAATGATTAGTCGTAAATCAATTGGATTTTGCATCCATTAACCATTAAGGTAATACAAATGGATATACAAAATTAAGAGCTGTTCGCTAATTCAAAGTAAGTAAGAGTAAAGAGTAATAAGTAAATAGTTAATGAAGTAAAGAATGAATTATTCTAAATTGCCCTGCATTTTACAGTCTGTGACCGGGGCCGGGAATCTTTTCACTTTTCTATAGATCTATCGAATCTATAGAAAAGTGAAAAGAGAAGGTAAGTTTTTAAGCGACGCGTGTTTTGAGATAAAATCAATCGAAGAAAGGGATAGGATAGAAAAAGGATCCAATAAAAAAGAGGAATTATTTTTTGGAAAAGGATAAGTACAATGTGGTATTCAAGATACAAAAAGAAAAGAAATTAAGAAAGTAAAAAATTTAAATAAAAACAAAATGAGGAAAGGAATAGAAATAGAAAATATAAAGAAATCTAAATATATAGAATATAAGAATATATATATATAAAGAATTATAGAATTAAAGAATTCTATAATTCTTATAATTCTATTATAGAATATAGAATTTATTTATCCATTTTGGATGGAATTTGGCGGCATGGCCAAGTGGTAAGGCGGGGGACTGCAAATCCTTTATCCCCAGTTCGAATCTGGGTGTCGCCTGATCAACAAAAAAATACTTGAAATTTATTAATCCTGTTGATCGAACTTGACGAATTCTTGCCCCGTAAAAAAAAGCATAGGCAAGGGCTAGGTCTGTTGATACTTGATTTTGAGAACTCGTAGGGCCTATAAAAGTCTGTCATCTTTTTTCTCAAAATCTGGGTTCTGAGTGTGGCTCAAAAAGGTACCAAGAAATCTGAAGCAACCCAATCTTATTAATGATTGATTTGAGCTATTCTGAATTGAATCAAATAAAATAAATAATGAGAATTCATTCTGGGTATCAGAACTATGAAAGTAAGAAGTCGGAAATCTTGGTATCCAAAGGTTCCTAAGAGATACTACTTTTTGGCTACTAAGGTTGAAGAAAGGATTCTAAAAAAGACTATAAAGACTCCCTAATTATTTTACACTAGAACTTTCTTAATATTGAGGTAGTGTCTACTAACTCTGTTTGCGATGAAATTAGATTGGATAGGCTGATGGTAAATTCATTGAATAATTGTGACAAAGAACTGAAGATACTTTGTATTCAGACTCACTAGAGGCTCTGAGTGCTGCTCATAAATTTAATCAGAATGGTTGAATGGCTCTTCTTTCTATTTACTATTTATATATTTTAATATTTTATTTTTAAATATCTTATTTTATATTTTTATTTTTTCTTCTTCTATCTTCTTTTTTTTTTTCAATTATTTCTATTTCAATAGAATTCTATTGAATAAGAAATCTAGGAACTTTTTATGAGTAGATTCGTGAAATTGTTTCATAAAGAACCGTAAGTAAGAATCCTATTTTTCTTTCTATTTCATTTAGATTGAGTATAGATAAAAGATCTTCCTATGTTATACTATGTTAGACTATTCAATTCGCGATGATAAATTTATTTGATATTGTTATTCATAATATTGTGAGTATCATCAAGATGCAATTCATACCTTTGAATTGATAGGAGTCCACTTTATCATCTCTATGGGATTAGATCCCGAATTATTGTGAAAGAAGAAAACAAAGAGATTATGGAAGTCAATATTCTTGCGCTTATTGCTACTGCGCTGTTCATTTTAGTTCCTACTGCCTTTTTACTTATCATATACGTCAAAACAGTCAGCCAAAATGATTAATTTTAATGAAACTTGAATTATTCATTTTTATCAATGATTGAAGGAATGAAAGGGTTGAAAACTCTAGTTAAGTCTTAAATGAAATGTGGAATCAGAAGTATCTTAGATAGTGTGGTAGAAAGAGCTATATATAGCTCTTTCTACCACACTATACAATTGAGTATTGTAGAATATTTCATATTCATTCATATTCTTAGTACATAAAACATAAAGTTGTATTGTATACAGAAAGAAGCTTTCTCTTATATAGATCAATTGACAATAGATATCTATATCTAAAGAATAATCTATATTAGACGTACATCAAAATGAAATAACACTTGAATTTTCGATTTTTTCTCTACACCCATTTGTATACATTTTGATCAATCAAAAAGAATTGCAAGCCCAACTGCTTGAATTCCTGATTCTTTATATCTCTTCTTATGTTTATGGATCCGGGGCCCATCGAAAGAATTAATGTAGGAAGAATAGTACAGGCATATACTATATACCATATAAATACCATATATGATACATATCATATATTAGAGAATTATAGAAATCTAAGAATATTAGGATAATATTAGATAATATCTATAATATCTATAATATTAAATAATAATAAAAGATAAAAAAAAACTATTTAATTAATTAATTTATATTTAATTAATTAATTTAATTAATTAATATAGGATTAATTAGAAATCTAATACTAGTAATATATCTAAAAAAATAATATCTAAATATAGATAAACTAAAGTCAGTCAAGTTTTTTTTAAGCTTTCGCAAAACGATTACAATTGATACAAATAGATTTTTCAGTAAAGCACTAAAATAGTAATCTTCCTAGTTCTAAAGCCCACTCCTTCCCCATACT